GTGAAAATAACACTGCCATAAATTGACAAGATAATATTTCCATTTCTTCATCATAAGATAAGTCCCTTTTGAAGCCATAATTGATTTTCCTTGGTATCTGACATAATGCGCAAAAGGATCCTTAAGTAACCACAGGGTTTTCTGAAAATGATTACAAAGCACTACTAAAAAATGCTCCATTTTTCCATAGAAAAATGTTCGCTCAAGAAGGACTCCAGGGGATGTTGATCGTAAACGAGAGGCTTGTTTACCGAGAAAAACAAATATGGATTCGCATTCATATACATGAGAATTATATAGAAACAAGAATAATCTTTGATTCTCTTTTGAGAAAAAAAAAAAGGATTTCATTGAACTAATGAAACTATTTGAATTACGATACTCGTGGAGAAAAAATCTCAATAAATGCAAAAAGGGAGCATCTTGTATCCAGCAGTGAAGGGTTTGAACCAATATTTCCAGATGGATGGGGTAGGGTATTAGGATATCTAACACATGATTTAAATGTGATAATTTGTCCTCAAAAAAGGGAAATATTGAATGAATAGATCGTAAATTATGAGATTTTGCTATTTCTTGTTCTTCCAGGCAAGATACTAATTGCAGGGAGAGTGGAATTTCCATAATGACTGCAAAAGCCTCTGATATGGTTTGATAATCCAAATTATTGCTTTTCCTAATGAATCCATTTTGGTGAAAATGGGTAACCGAAATAAAAAAAAGGTTCTGTTGATGCATTCGAATAATTAAACGTTTCACAATTAGTGAACTGAATTTTTTGTCATAACCTAAATTTTCCATCGATTCGTAAACAATCGATCCATTTAAATCATGATTATGAGCAAGTACATAGATAGACTCCTGAAAGAGAAGTGGATATAGGAAGTGTTTTTGTGGAGATCTACCCATTTATAAATATCCTTGTAATTCCTCCATTTACATTTAAATTGAAATTATACTTGAACCGAAGGAACAGGGGATTTCTTGGGTTATCAAATGATACATAGTGCGATACAGTCAAAACAAGGTATATAGAAGGGATACCCGGGAGACAAGGAGACCAATCAACAAATACTCTATTTTTACATCTCATTTTTATTTTCGTTAGAGTTGCACGTTATAGTTTAAAAGGATGTCAAGAAATTGTTTATTTTTGCAACCCGATCGCTCTTTTGACTTTGGAAAAAATTAGCTTTGTCAGTATACGATTTCTTCTACACATTCGTCTTTACTCACTCCATAATAGAGTTAATAATTAGGATTCATAAAAAAAAGGGAAATCTACCATCCACTCACAGGGGAACCTTTTCCCGCATCAGGTACTAATATATATATTTTTAACGTCTAATTAAATCGGGAAATTTTTTGAATTCTAATTCATATTACATATTATTTAATTCTAATAATATTAATATATAATAATAATATAATATATAATTATATATATTATATATATATTCTAAATTATAAATTAGAATTATAATAAAAAAAGCTCGTTGCTTTTTCTTTCCCTATAATTGGAGACATAGAGCTCTATCCATTTATTCACTTGACCCTAGGGTTAATTTTTTTAGTCCCGTTACAAGAAAAGAAGCAAAGACAAGATTTTTTGCCAATCTGGTAAGGATGAAGTATTCTCTGAGTTCCCCATTGATACGACATGCTATTTTTTCCATTCATTCCCCTTCTGGATCAGTCGTGATCTTACAAACTCTACCAATGGTATGGACGAATTCGTTGCTTCATCCAAATGTGTAAAAGATCATAGTCGCACTTAAAAGCCGAGTACTCTACCATTGAGTTAGCAACCCGGATAATGGATAAGATTGTAGATACGATCGGAATAAAATAAAATCAAAATATTTATTTTAAATTTAAATATATTAATATTAATAAATTAATTTAATATAATATATAATATTTAATATAAATATAATATATATATAAAATAAATAATAAAATTTTTAAATATTTAATTTAAAAAATATATAATTATAATAAAGATAAAGAGATTGACCGCCCCATCAAAACATTAAACTAGTAAGAACTAGTAAGAAATAAAACATTAAATTAGTAAGAAATAAAAAAGAACCATTTGACGATCTACTATAAATATAAACATTAAAATGAAAAATAAATAAAAAAAAAACAATGAATAACATCAGATTAAAATACAACGTATTCCCCCATTCATATGGATAGGTGTAAAAATGGGTAAACAAAAAAAAAAATGATGTAATAATGTTTTTTTTTTTTCATTGAATAAATTAACTTTTCTTCTTGTTCCGTAGTGAATTTGGTGAACCCATCATTTAAATGAAGTAAATAAACAAACTTATGGACCGTGGAGAAGTTTATTTTTTCTCTCCACGATCGAATTATATTTGTTCGATACAACATTGTCAATATAAATTGAATGTTGAGAAAACAAAAAAATATCAAATAGATCAAACCATCAAACCTAAATAATTAAGTAAAGTACTTGTGTTGGATTGGAACTACATAAATAATAAATGTAGCGTAAACATAAATGGGGGAATAAGTCAAGGAATAAGTAGGAAAAAATATCCAATTTTTTGAATAGAGATACAGATACAATAAGCAGGATTGCCCCCTTTGTTTGTTAGGGGAGTCCATCCAAAAAAAAAAGAGATCAGTAGAGAAATAATTACATAAAGTCAGATACTAGGCATCCCTTTTTGATTCCATTAATTGGACTTTGTTTGATTAACTCGAAGTTCTTTAAAGACCTCCGCCTTCTTTGAAATATCATGAACAGTTCCTGTAGGTTGAGCGCCCCTTTCAAGGAAATAGAGAATAGCAGGAACATTTAAATAAGTTTGATTCTTTATCGGATCGTAAAAACCGACTTTACGAAGATCCCTTCCCTCTCTTCGGGATCGAACATCAATTGCAACGATTCGATAGATGACTCATTGGGATAGATGTAGATGAGTAATCCCCCCCCCCCTCCCCTAGAAACGTATAGGAGGTTTTCTCCTCATACGGCTCAAGAAAGAATGATTCGAATTTATGTTTATGTATGAATTTATGTTTATGTATATAGTGGCAAATGTATTCAAAAAGTTTTGAATTAGACTCTAATTTTAGTCATTTTTTGTTCTTCTCAGATCAGAAGAGAATAAAAATATCATTCGTACTCATAACTCAAGTTATGTAATTATCAAAGGACTCGATAGTAGATCCTTAAACATTTATTGAGCCGTCTCTAACCCATTTTATTTGTATTTGTCTCGCCCAGAGTTTTTTTCCGTATTCTAATTTAGTTCTAGTTGTTGAAATAGTTGAAAAATGGCGTTTACTTGTTCTGGTATCCGTTATCCTTGCTTTGAATCATTGGGTTTAGACATTACTTCGGCGATCCTTAATCGTTTCAAAATGGCAACAACATACCTTTTGTTATTTCTTTCTATTGAAAGAATCGTACGAATGATTGATTCCCTTACGATACAATTTGGATCAAATATTTTTACCAATTCCGAACTATTTGACTTTTTGGTTTGAACCCCATTTTAATTTAAACCTTTCTATTTCTATATCGAAGATATACTTACGTTACGAAGTTTTTCCAACCTATTGATTGATACTAACCCTAGACTATTCCCCTGATAAATAAATACTATTCCCCTGATAAATAAATCAATACTTTATATTATACTCGAGTTACATCATGTACTATTTACAACCAAAAAAAAGGTTTCCTAGTGTAACAGAACAAACTATGTCGAGCCAAGAGCATCTTCACAGATATATAAAAAGGTGGATTCCCGCATCCACAACGGATGATGTCCTTCAAGTCACACGTTGCTTTCTACCACATCGTTTCAAACGAAGTTTTACCATAACATTCCTCTAATTTGGAACCGGTATGCGTATGCCCGGTATGGAATTGATTCTATATGGAATCATGAATAATCATTGGCTTAATTGATACCTAGTAGTCCACACCTTACTTATACTTCCTTATATATATATATAAGCTTATATATATATGGAAACATAGGTATTTTTTTTTATCTGGAGAAGTCTCAGCAAGGATTTAACATGATCCTATATCATAGGAATGATACTTTCATTTATCTTTCCATACTTTCTATAAAATAAAAATAAAATAGATTTTATTTTTATACATTATACACATGTCGTTGACACTAGATTTCCTTTGTAATGTAAGAATGTGAATTGATACGTTTGTGAGAATGAGAAAGTGAATCAATAACAATACAATAAAGAGTATATAATTCATAAAACAATGATTATATATCTGAAAAAAAAAAAAAAAAAAATGGAATCACATTGTATCCAATATTCCCCCACTTTTAGGGGGGGGGGGGAAAGTATCTCACCCTTCCTCTAATAGAATCAGTCTGGGACGGAAGGATTCGAACCTCCGAATAACGGGACCAAAACCCGGTGCCTTACCACTTGGCCACGCCCCATTTAGATTATTATTGGGCACTAATAAACACTAACATGGATATTTTCTGTTCGTCAATTCCAGCCTAAATCAAATATCTATAGAATAGGCGTTGCTAAGATTCGGCATGTGTGTAGATGTAGAATCGAAATGAATTCATTGATCATTACATATAATTCAATTAAGATATTGTATGAAAGTATGATTTCTTCTATTCTGATATTCTGATTTAAGAATTGAAGGATTTTTGATTGGGAGAGTTCCAAGAAAAAGAAAGATTTTTGGTAAACCTTCTCTTCTTTCTTTTCTTTATTTTTCCCTTATATCAATAACTCGATAAAAATAAAATTATCTCTAAAAACGAAATGTTTGGTATGCTTAATATCTTAAGTTTAATCTGTATCTGTCTTAATTCGGCCCTTCATTCGAGTAGTTTTTTATTCGCCAAATTGCCCGAGGCTTATGCCTTTTTAAATCCAATTGTAGATGTTATGCCAGTTATACCCGTACTCTTTTTTCTCTTAGCCCTTGTTTGGCAAGCTGCTGTAAGTTTTCGATGAGA